CCCAAGAGTTAAGAATAACGAGTTCTTCATTACCTAGAATAGAATAACCACTTAGAATAACGAAACAGATTATATTTGTCGAGAAGTGTAAAATTGTATGGATGCGATCCTCGTTGTGCATCTTGATCAATTGGATCGTTTCTTTGTAGATTTCGATGTGAGGCTTTTGTAAATGTGTTTCCGGGTATTCCTTTATCATTTCGTCCAAACGAAGGAGTTCCTCTAAGTCTATGAATTTTTTTAGAATACTCTTTTCTTGAATATCATTTAAAAAAATTTCGGATTTACTAGTATTCCACCAATTAGTAACCCAAGATTCCATACTTTTATTAAATGAGAAAGAGATACACCAAGGCAAAAATACTATAGATCCAAGATATAGAAGGGAAATTAATACTTTCTTTTTTACCATTTTTTCGTCTGTGAATTTTTTTATTTTTAATGAACACACCCCATTCGTCGACTCTATACGATGCTGATATTTCTATCAAGCATAAGTTCTATTACAAGTCATCGAGCCCATGAATCTATTTCCGGTTTTTTTTTATGATTCAGTATAGTGTTTAGTCCTTGAATTTAAAAAGAATACAGAAATAGAATAAGAAAAAACCCACTTCAAATTAATAGTAGTCAGATTTCAAGACGAAAGAACTCCCGTTTTATCAAACAAAATTTTAAATATTTCAAAAAAAAAAGAGGATTCTTAACTTTTTCTCTCTTGAAAAGTATTCATTCTTCAGTTCCTTTTTCTTTTTTCAAAATACTTCAATTGGTACACGCAAGAAATAGGCCAATTCAGCAGCTTTTTGCTCAATTTCTCGTGGAGTCAAATTCTCATCAGTACGAGTCAAGGGAATGGCCCCCTGTCCTTTGATTTCCATATAAAGGACACGACGGGCATAAATACCCTCTTTAATTTCGATTCTGATGGACTGAATGTCTTTCATAAGGAATCGGAGGAATATGCGACGATTTTTTCCAGGGAATCCCCAACGAAAAATACACACTACGCCCTCTTTTATATCGAATCGATCATAACCACTACCCACATTCCACGAAATTGTGCACCACAAATAGGAACTAATAAAAAGACCCGCGATCCCATAAAAAGACATCACGATCCCTTGTGGAAAAAAAATTATTTGCTGAGAAGGAAATAAAGATATAAAATTCCTACCAAAATAACTGGACGTTCCAACCAATAAAAACCCTAATGAACCTAAAAAAAGAATAAAGGCCCAGCAGAAATTACTTGTTTTTCGAGACCCCGCGATAAGTTCTATCCATATACGTTCTGATCGCCAACTCATACTATACCTAGACCTAGTTGCATTTTATTGGAATTGGTAGAATAACAAAAAGAATTTTTTTTTTTTTACTTTTTTTTTTGTTGCCGAAGTAACTCTCATCAACCAGCACTATTATGATGTGAACCTTGAGGGGTAATTCATTGAATTTCTTAGATCCAAACTAAAATAATAACATCCCTTTCATATGATTTACCATATGATTTCTTAATACATATAGATTTCCATTTCATAAATTCCCCCCGATTCCGATCTATTTGAAAATAGTTATAATTCATTTACCCATATATAATATTTACACATACATAAAAGCTTATGCCCAAAGGAAGTCACATGTTATACCATATTCTACTAAATATATAGCCGTGTTATGATCCAAGTAAGTCTTGAAAAAAAATAGATAAGATTTGTCCTTAGCGTATCTAAAAAATTTTGTTTTTTTGAACATAAAGAAATAAAGAAGCCATTGCAAGTGCCGGAAATACTAAGCCCACTAAAGGCACAAAAATTGAGGGAAAGCTGTTGAGAGTTATCATAGAATGGGTACCTCGATTTAATATTTGTACCTGTTATTTATTGTTATCGTTTTATATTAATATTTTAACCTTATCCTTATATTGTTATAAAGATATCTTATAATTCATATATAATTATTATATTATACTAAGTATACCTAAGTGAGTATATATATACTTAATAGTGAGTATATAAGTATATGTTTTAATAAATATATATTAATTAATAAAATACAATAAATATGTAAATAAATGGACCTATTCATCTTTCTACATGTTTCTACATGAAATATATGTATGATAATCCACCCTTTATATTATTCATCTTATTAGTTATTATCTTGTTCTTATCTTATAAATTTAATAAAATTTACTAAAGAAAGGGTTTCTTACAAATTTATAGAGAATTCGTTATAATAATTGACCCCCCAAAAAGGATTCTTAGTGGGGTATGATTTTCGGGAGATATAGAAAGATGCAAGACCTTGTTAACTAATTTCACGGAAGAAAGAGAAAGAATTCCCTCTTTTATTTTGTTTAATAGAGATTTCCTGGTCAGTATTAGTAACCAGGAATATCGATAAAAAATGATCCAGATGATTCGTTCTACAATTAAATCTTATGTTACCAAATAAAAAAAAAAAAAATTCTTGGATTCCTATAAATTAAATAACTACT